GAAATATTCAAATGATTATTCATCGAATGACTATTATTGTATTTTCATTCAAATAGGAGGGCGGGAAGGCTCTATGGAAAAATGGCGGTTCAATTCGATGTTGTTTAAGGAGGAGTTAGAACACGGGTGCGGGTTAAGTAAATCACTAGAGGGTATTCGACCCGTTGGAAATACAAATGGGGGTGAAGACCCTGTTATAAATAACATGATTCATGGTTGGATTGATAGTGACAGCTCTAATAATATTGATCCTTTATTTGGTGTCAGCAACATTCGGAGTTTGATCTGTGATGACACTTTTTTAGTTAAGGATAGTAATGGTGAAAATTATTCCATATATTTGGATATTGAAAATTTTATTTTTGAGGTTGAAGACGATCGTTCTTTTTTGAGTGAATTGGGCGGTTTTTTTTCTAGTTGCCTAAATTATAGTTATCCGAATGATGGACCTAAGAGTGACAATCACTACTACAATCGTTACATGTATGATACTCAATATAGTTGGAATAATCACATTACTAGTTGCATTGAGAGTTATCTTCGTTCTGAAATCCATATTGATAGTTACATTTCAAGCGGCAGTGACAATTACAGTAAGAATTACATTTATAGTTACATTTGTAGTGAAAGCGTAAATAGTATTGACAGTGATAGTTTCATCAGTATACAAACTAGCGCAAGTGGAAGTGATCTCGATATAAGTACAAAATACAGGAATTTGTGGGTTCAATGCGAAAATTGTTATGGATTAAATTATAAGAAATTTTTTAGGTTAAAACGGAATATTTGTGAACAATGTGGATATCATTTGAAAATGAGTAGTTCAGAAAGAATCGAACTTTTGATTGATCCAGGCACTTGGGATGCTATGGATGAGGACATGGTTTCGGTGGACCCCATTGAATTTCATTCGGAGCAGGAGCCTTATAAAGATCGTATTGATTCTTATCAAAAAAAGACAGGGTTAACTGAGGCTGTTCAAACAGGCATAGGTCAATTAAACGGTATTTCCATCGCAATTGGGATTATGGATTTTCAGTTTATGGGGGGCAGTATGGGATCCGTAGTAGGCGAGAAAATCACCCGTTTGATCGAATATGCTACTAATAGATCTCTACCCCTTATTATAGTGTGTGCTTCGGGGGGAGCCCGCATGCAAGAAGGAAGTTTGAGCTTGATGCAAATGGCTAAAATATCTTCAGCTTTATATGATTATCAATCAAATAAAAAGTTATTCTACGTATCAATCCTTACATCTCCTACAACCGGTGGGGTGACTGCCAGTTTTGGTATGTTAGGAGATATCATTATTGCCGAACCTAATGCTTACATTGCATTTGCAGGTAAAAGAGTAATTGAACAAACATTGAATAAGACAGTACCTGATGGGTCACAAGAAGCTGAGTATTTATTCCATAAGGGCTTATTCGACCCAATCGTACCACGTAATCCTTTAAAGGGTGTTCTGAGTGAGTTATTTCAGCTTCACGGTTTCTGTCCTTTGAATCAAAATTGAATCAAGTAGATCATTTAATTCTGTTTTTTTTATTTGAAGTTTACAAGTATTTAGTTTCAATTTTATTTAGTTTATGGTAATCAAAGTGAAAATCAAAAATAATAAGCACGGAGTTTTACTTGAGGTTATAAAATACAATTGTATAACGGATCATAAGTTGTTGATAATCACTTTTCTTATTTGCTACAGATCCATTTTATTTCTACCTATATAATGCATGATTAGTAATCGGGAAGGCTCTATCAATAGGATAAAAGAGTTAATTTTTCTCCTAAATTAGGAAAAATTCATGTTATTTTATTACATTTACATTACGTATTTATTATAGATATAATTATTCTCCAAGTAAGAACCTTTTTTGGTATTTATTAGAAGATAAGTATAAGAGAACAATAATAATAAATATATATTATATAAAAGTGAATAGGTACACTTATTTAGTTCTACGTTTCTTGTACCTATTATTATATACTGATAATAGATATACTTATCATAAGATATCTTTATAACAGGTACAAAATATTAAATCGAGGTATCCATTCTATGACAACTTTCAACTTACCCTCTTTTTTTGTGCCTTTAGTGGGTCTAGTATTTCCAGCAATTGCAATGGCTTCCCTATCTCTTCATGTTCAAAAAAACAAGATTATCTAGATTCGACGGGACCAAATCTCGTTCATTTTTTTTTTTCAAGACTCGGACTTGGGTCATAATACAGATATCTATTTAAATTTATCTATCTATTTAGTGGACATAGGATACAACATGTGGATTCTTCCGAACACAAATGAAAGAGCTATTATGCGCGTGGAAACATCATGGGATGATATATAGGGATAAATAGATTATATATTCAAAAGGGGGTCCGCAGATTATGAAATGGAAAGTAAAAATATCTCTATGTATGTAGATATCTATAGTGGGATTATATGAGGGGGATCCTTTTTTATATCTAAGCGATTCGATGAATTACTCCTAATGGTTCACATCATAATAAGAGTGCTAGTTGATAAGAGTTGCTTCAGGAACAAAAAAAGAAAGTCAAATTTTGGTTATTCTCTAAATTTCAATAAAATTAAACAACTGGATCTAGTATGAACTGGCGATCAGAACATATATGGATAGAACTTATAATGGGGTCTCGAAAAACAAGTAATTTATGTTGGGCCTGTATCCTTTTTTTAGGTTCACTGGGATTCTTATTGGTTGGAACTTCTAGTTACCTTGGTAGGAATCTGATATCCTTATTTCCTTCTCAGCAAATCCTTTTTTTCCCACAAGGGATCGTGATGTCTTTCTATGGGATCGCGGGTATGTTCATTAGCTCCTATTTGTGGTGCACAATTTCGTGGAATGTGGGTAGTGGTTATGATAGATTCGATAGAAAAAAAGGAATAGTGTGTATTTTTCGTTGGGGATTCCCTGGAAGAAATCGTCGAATCTTTCTTCGATTCCTTATGAGAGATATTCAGTCGATTAGAATAGAGGTTAAAGAAGGTATTTATTCCCGGCGTGTACTTTATATGGAAATCAGAGGCCAGGGTGCCATTCCTTTGACTCGTACTGATGAGAATTTGACTCCACGAGAAATTGAACAAAAGGCTGCGGAATTGGCCTATTTTTTGCGCGTACCAATTGAAGTATTTTGAAATGAATTGAAGAATGAATGCTTTCGCAGCATTGAGTTCTGTTTTGTTTTTTCAGGTCGCTCATTCGAGCAAAAGCAGACGCGTGTGAAACAACCAGAAAACAGAAAACAAAGCGCTTTTTCCACCAAAAGTTTTTGATGGATTGTATATGGAAATCAACTCCATTTTTTCATACTCGTAACAAGTATACTAAGTATGGATTCATCATATATATCCGAAAAACTAAGACTATATATATACTTCATATTTTTGGGGTCCAATATTTTTTAATTGATATGTTAGATATAGATGGATCATATCTTGTAATTCAATTCTGTTTTTGTTTTGTCTCGAAATTCGAAAAATATGCATTTCTTGACTTGAAGTGGCTCGTTAGGGCATTCAGCGAAAGGATACAATTGCTTCGAATGAAGACATAATAAAAAAAATATTGTTTCCAGATCTAAGGATTAGCCCTTTAATTAAATAAAATAAAGGGGGTCTGTGGATTCAATACCCTGTTTGTTATAGAACTCATGTTTCATGGAAATATCAGATTGGATAGAATCGAGGAATGAGGTGGTTTCATTAACAATTCACAGATTAAAAATGCCAAAAAAGAAAGCATTCAACCCCCTTCTATATCTTACATCTATAGTTTTTTTGCCCTGGTGGATTTCTTTCTCATTTAATAAAAGTATGGAATCTTTGGTTACTAATTGGTGGAATGCTGGGCAATCCGAAGTTTTTTTGAATAATATTCAAGAAAAGAACGTTCTGGAAAAATTCATAGAATTAGAAGAACTCTTCCTTTTGGACGAAATGATAAAGGAGTACCCCGATACACATATACAAAAGCTTCATATAGGAATACACAAAGAAACGATCCAATTGGTCAAAATGTACAATGAGGATCATATCCATACCATTTTACATTTTTCGACAAATATAATAAGCTTCGCTATTCTAAGTGGTTATTCTATTCTGGGTAATGAAGAACTTAGTATTATTAATTCTTGGGTTCGGAAATTTATCTATAACTTAAGCGACACAATAAAAGCTTTTTCTATTCTTTTATTAACGGATTTATGTATTGGATTCCACTCGCCTCATGGTTGGGAACTAATGATTGGTTCTGTCTACAAGGATTTTGGATTTTATCATAATAATCAAATTATATCTGGTCTTGTTTCCACCTTTCCAGTCATTCTAGATACAATTTTAAAATATTGGATCTTCCGTTATTTAAATCGTGTATCTCCGTCACTTGTAGTCATTTATCATTCAATGAATGACTAAAAATGATCTACTGATATAAATTATAAATCTAATCATCATTTTTTTTTTTGTACTTCGTACATAAACAAACCATTCAAAATGTTACTTATTTTTTAAGTTTCTACCGATCCGGGAAATGACTCCTGGATCCCAGTAAAATAGCAGAATCGTGGATAGGGAACTCTACTAGCAACCTACCCAATTTATTGTAGAAATTTTCGGGATCAATGATTGGACCATGCAAAATAGAAATATCTTTTCTTGGATAAAGGAACAGATGACTCGATCCATTTTCGTATCGGTCATTATATTTATATATGTAATAACTTGGACATCTATTTCACACGCATATCCCATTTTTGCACAACAGGGTTATGAGAATCCACGAGAAGCTACTGGGCGTATTGTATGCGCCAATTGTCATTTAGCCAATAAGCCCGTGGATATTGAGGTTCCACAAGCGGTACTTCCGGATACTGTATTTGAAGCAGTTGTTAGAATTCCCTATGATATCCAACTGAAACAGGTTCTTTCTAATGGGAAACGGGGATCTTTGAATGTGGGGGCTGTTCTTATTT